CAGAATGGGTCATTGTTTCTTGGGATCGCTGACAGATTCTCGTCGCCGTCGTTTGTCTTCGACTCCCGTTGACCTCTCTTGTTCTCCTCCCCCTTACCCAACCGGGTGTAGGACTGATGTAAACTTCTTCCTGTAAGTCCCCGTTCAGGAAGGTATTTTGAACATCTAATTGTAACAGAGGCCAATCCCGATTGTCAGCAATAGAGAGAAGGAGACGAAGAGACTTCATCTTGTCTACCGGGTCAAAGGCTTCCTCGTAATCTATCCCATATGTTTGAGTAAAGCCCTTAGCTACTAGCCTGACCTTTTCCTCCTTTCTCCCATAAAGCTTCCCTTCCCCCAGTCTCATATCGAATTAGTAGAGATCAAGATGGGGGGACTCAAAATGATACTCCTCTCTGAATCGAGAGGTATCAGATCGAAGTAAGATAAGTCATGTATTATAATTGAAGTGATTTCCGGGGGAACAAAGTGTATTTATGAGCAAATTCTGGCATGAGAGGACCAATGAGACAGAACACTGTTGGATGCATTCCTTCGCTAGCAGGTCTTCGGCCCATCTCAATTGAAGAGTCTTCGGTCAGTAATCTCGTACTCTCGACCGGCTCGAACCACTACGTTATCCATGTGCCGGCTCGTTCGTATGCTCATCCTATTCATGTCACCAGAACCTGTAATAAACCATCATTTCAAACCATCCTGTTACAGGGAATCTTTGGATATCAGTTCGAAGGGAGCGCCGAACACCGAAAGTGAAGTTGCTCCTACCTACAGGAGCATCTGCCTTTGTGAGGTCTGAGGTCAACGGCAATATGTCACCCTGCTTTAATGATAGTACTCTTTCCATTAGGAGCTTCCCCCAGCTGAGCTAGGCTAAAGAATATAAATTAATAATGAATATAAATAAAGTATAAAATTCATATAGCAAGCATGGGCGATAAACGCATTTTTTTTTAGATCGATTCCAGAGGTCGGTCTTCTGTCTGATGAGAATAGGCTCAGGCTCTGTACAGCCATTTTAGTATTTTTTTGGCGCGAATCTTGTTAAGCGTTAGAAAAATTCCGGTCTTAAGCAGCCAATTATTCCTGGTATAGTCGTAAATCGGTTGGATTACCATTCTCCATTATTAGTTCTGGGGTGAAGGTAGTTTACTTGCTTAGTGTGAAACGCTAAGGATTTTGATCAGATTTATCTCTAGTGAGATGATTCACCGTAGTATCACTAAAACTCTCCAATCGCCATTAGCAAGTGTGGCCAGACGCTCTGCTATAAAACACAATTTTTTTTGTCTAAGTCTAAGTTTAGATATTTAAAGGGGTGAAACAGCTTGACCATAGGGAAAGGGGTTCAGAAATCTTTTTACCTGTTTAGTCCAAAATACCACCAGCTCTTCTTTCCGGATGAATACAAATGCAACGATCGTGCCCTAAGTCCGAGTTTTTTCAGCAATCACCGTTATCTCTTTCTTACGCATGGCAGCAATACAATAAAAGAGGGTCTGCCCGCCCCCAGAGGAAGACCTTTATTTTGAACTAATATGAGAGTATCCATTCTTGGCCATGCTGGCTATAATGGTAACGTGGTTATTTTCAACATGGGGATTCTCTACCGGGAATGGAGAGAGTTAGGAGAAGGGAAGGGCCTCATAGCTCCTTACTATAGGTGATTCAGGGAAACCCCCACCCTTTTTTATCAAAATCTTACTAAGAAGTAAGGCCACGGCTCCAATAGGGCACACGTCCATCAAATAAATAGCCGAAGGCCGCAAACGATCAAATAATGGCCCCGCGTTTGTTACAAGCCGAAGGAAAGGCAGCTCGGAGATTAGCAGAGGTTATGGAATCTGACCCAGCCACAACTCCAGCAAGAGTAGGCTCTGAAGAATGAAAAGACGCATGTATAAAGTATAAGTACTTCTTTCCTATGGACTTTTTAAACGGGTTGGAATCCGGTAATAAATAGGCGTATATCGGCCTTCTTTTAGTAGCGAATCTTGAGGTCATCCGGAAACTGGAAAGTCTCCCGTATCCAGTAAATCAGTGTTATCTCTATCTGTCGGAAAGGGGCCAACCAGGTCCTGTTGTCTCTCCTGTCGCATCTGTGTAAACTGTCCGTTGCTTGCTTCTGGAGTGCAGGAACTGGAACTATCACATCAGTCGGATCTGCATTAGTTTTTAACCGTAGTTTTCCTTTCTGAAAAGCATTCCCGGAACAAAGACTACTTTCTCACCGTGGCAACAACTGCAAGCCCGTACAAAAGTAACCTTTGCCGGTGGGGCAAAAGTCTTCTCAGAATCGATACCAAGAGTGAGTCTGAATTTCCCTCAATGGTGGTATTTCCGTCAGGAAGAGGTTTGAGCCCCCCTCTATCTGATAAGGTAATGAACGACGTCTTCTGCAAGACTGGCAATTCCTCAGACATGGCCTGCTGCCACTGAGGGATCCTTGCTGCCTCACTATCATTTTTCGGCTTCAAAGAAGAATGAACAACGGCAAGAAAAGCACTATGCTGGGTCAGACACAAACCATATGGGTGTCACAAATAAGAACAACGTACCTCAGGAAAGGCCAACGGGCAACACCATCCAATCATCTTTTGATAATACATATAATCTTCCAAATAATACTGCGGAGAATCAGACGGAGCAGAATCTTTTTTCTGTTAATAAAGACACTTCTCAGCACATACAGATTTCTGCCGATCCTTCAACCAGTACTGCTTCTCATGATTCTGGGTTGATTCTTCTCATCAGGTAATAGTAGAAGCCATTGACTCATCTCCGGCTGCTAACAATTCCAATGTTGATAATTATGGTATTCAGGCTATTATGCCTATTATCTCTCGGCCTGATCATGAACTCATAAACAAGATGGAGTCTAATATATTCCTTGTTTGACTGAAATCCAAAGATGATGCTAACGTTCCAAAGGAACAAGCTGCTCAGACTAAGGGATACTTATCGGACTCTTTTCCTATGAGAGAAGCAAACATTTCTTTGCAGGAATTTTTTACCATGTGTAAGGTAGTTTACTTGCTTAGCGTTTCACGGGATGGATTTCATTAACACGGATAGACCAGAAATGGTCTTCGTAAGCATACCGCTTTCTGTTCAAGAATCGGTAGCGGTTTTAAGGGAGACTACCGAGCTCCACGAGAAGCGCCTATCATCTCTATGCGAATTCTGACCTTAGCTTTTCGTCTTTGATTAGTATTAGTGAAAGCTCGCTCGACTTAATAATCGCTGTCTTACTCGACTTGCTTACTAGCTGCATTTCTTACTAATATCTAAATTTTACTTGTTAATTTAGAGTTCTAAACTGAGTACACTAGGAGAACAGTAGTTTCCTCTTTTCTCCTTTTTATGAACACGGAATGATCAGCATTGCTTCTCTGGAAACCCGTCTATCTTCGTCATAACCAAACTTCATATCTCGAACCAAGCCCGAGGAGACTGCTTGAGACCATATATCGCCTTTTTTCACCTGCAAACTTTCCCTTCCTCCCCCTGAGCTCGAAACCCTGGTGGAGGTCTCCATGAAGAAAGGCCCTTTTGACATCGAGCTGATGCAGTGGCCAAGATCTGTTAGCTGCAACTGACAGAATGACTCGTATGGAATTGAGTGAGTTTAGTTTGGCCACAGGAGCAAACGTCTCGAGATAATTGATGCTATAGGTTTGTGTGAAACCTTTCGCCACAATACGAGCCCTCTCGATAGAGCCATCCGCTTTGTGTTTCAAGGTATATACCCACCTGCAGCCAACCGTACGTTTGCCTCTTGGTAACGTGATCAGTTCCCAAGTGTCGTTCTTCTTTAGAGCCTCTATTTCTTCTATCATAGCTTTCTTCCCCTGAGGATGATTGAGGGCTTCTTCAAAATTGGGAGGGTATCTTGGTGGAAGAAATCGCTGAAACGAAAGCTTTAAAGGAAGGTAGTTTACTTGCTTAGTGTTTGCGCTAAGGGATGAGCGTTAAAAGCATTTTATAGATATTTAATAGATCTTATCAGTCTTCTTGTGTAATAGTAACTCTCCCCCATCAATCGGTACTGGTTATTCTCCTTCGGATCCTTGACTTGATTTGTCCGATGATAAATGTGAAACGAAAGAAGGATCCTCCTGCTGGGAATTATATCCTACTCTTTACCCCCCCTTTTCACAGATAATGGAGAGATGAATTGATCGATTCATCGGATCTTAGGTCGGGACTGACGGGGCTCGAACCCGCAGCTTCCGCCTTGACAGGGCGGTGCTCTGACCGATTGAACTACAATCCCAGGAAAATTAGGTATACAGCCTAAAAATTCTTATTATTTTTTCTCATTGGATTTCATTCGAACCTTTTTGTTTCGCCGTGTTGTAACAGAGACGCGAATGATATACTATATTATTATATAAATTATTATCATAAAAAATCTATAATTTAATATATTTAAAAATGCAAATGCAGTAAACTCATAGTGGGCTAATTCATGAATTGAATCAAATGGACCCTTTTAACTAAGCGGTAGAGTCACGCTCTTTAAACGCCCTAAGAAATAGGCGTAAGTCATCAGTTCCAATCAGATCCGAAAAATGAGAAATCAATCAAAAGTAAGTGCAGTGGATCTGAATTGAATCATGACTATATAAGCTATTCTGATATTAAGATTCGATATAGATGAAATCGTGGAAGCGGACCTTTGATTTCCTTGGACCACGTAAGAATTCGTCGTCCGATCGAACCTTCTTGTTCCTGGATGCTCCATAGAAATCCATCGTTATTCCTTTCTTCCACCGAGAAAGGTTCATTCCGAATCACAAGAGAAATTTCTCTCTCTCTTTTTTTATTCTTTTCGTTATGGTAATGCAATGCAAAAGAGGTCTCGGAAACCGGGTTGTTTCTGATGATGAAAAGAGCTTTTTTTATTTTATGTGAAATTGATGAAAACCCGATATTTAAAGGTCGGTAATGTTAGAAGACGACTGTCGGTATCCGATGGTAAGATACCTATGGTCGGTATATCTTTGAAAGCTCAGACGGAGAGAATAAACGTACTCTTCGGGGGCTACTTAAGGCACTTTAGTGCAAACCAGAAGGACTGGGGCTGTTGGATGTTGCTCAGTGCTGCTATAACTTAACAACCAAAAAGCTCTGCGTCGAACTTAAGCCCCTTCGAGTTGGCGACGGAGCAACAGCCTCTGACGCCCCACACCATTGCGGCAGGAGGGGGCTTGCCCATCAGCCTACTTTGCCAAGAGGTGGCAGGAGCGCAACGATCTAGCCCAAACCTACTTAGATGAAGCAGCAAGGCGTATGAAGGGAGCGACGACCCTTCTTCTTGGAGATAACTCCAAAAGCCAAACCTAGCCCAACCTACTTAAACAACCCAATGGCTCGGCCCGGTCTGAAGGAAGAAGAAAGTAGACTTCGTAGAGAAGCGGATAGGAGGGGTAGCCTATAGACTCAAGCGATCAGCTCGGTGAAAACTCACCTCGTATTCCATGTGAGTCAGTTGACTTCAATTAGACCAGACCGACCTAGGGAGGACCCACGAGGGCACCACCAGATGTTTTAGATAACCTTTATAAAGAAGAAGTTGAGTATATCATAGCTGACCGCACCATGGGCTAGCCCGTACACCCACTGCACGAGTGGAATACTACTTAGTCAAGTAGAAGGGCCAACCTGAGAGCGAGGCAAAAGCTGGGAACGGGCTGAAACTTACGAGTCGAAGACCAAGTCAGAGACTACTGGACGTCTCGCAGAGCGACTCTCAACGAGGACGTTGAGACTTTTCGAAAAAAAAAATGTTTTTTGGCTTAACCCGTCTTTACTAAAGATCAAGGAGTACACTTGTACTCCGGCTAATAAGGGAAGGCTTTTTTCAAATCCAAGTTTGACTCTGATTAGATCCTTAGCGCAAGCGCTAAGTAAACAAGCTACCTTCTGTAATAAAAACCGAGGAAAAATAACGTCAAATAGAAACGAACAGGGTCTTACGGCACGATCACTATATCTTTTCCTTTTCTTTATCTCTCCTCTATAGAAAGAGAGGATGATACGTGGCGCGGTATACCTGATCATTTGGTCAACAAGACGTACGCAAGTCGACATAGCTCCATATATATGTTCTTTTGAGCTTGAATCCATAAATAGAATGAAATGAAATAATGGTGAGCCCAGTAGTAGTAGGGCGACGAACACGGCTCAAGGGTTTCTATACAAAGCCCTTCTCTTCTTCACTCAAAGGGGCAATGCACTCTTTGAATGGTACTTGATTCATAAAGAATGAATCTTTTGGTTAGAAGTTATACGGACTTTATAAAAGTAAATGCCACGTTCCGCGTGTCACGAGATATGGGGCGTTCTAATCGAAGGGTCATACTTCTCGTCTCGGCCCTATTAGGGTAAGGCCAATGCACCAGCCAGCCGGTGTGGTGGCGAACACGATCTGCTGTAAGCTAAGCTGTTCACCTTGTAGACGGAGGAGATATAGAAAGTGTGCCGTGCGTGATTCATAAGATTATATAGTAACACCAGTATATTATTATATTTCACTTAGCCTGCCTCTCCCATGACTTTCCGGACCAACCAACCCGGATCTGCCCTCGCAAGTCTCTCCGCGTTTTGGGAGCAGAGCATGCAAAATCGAGCAATGGGTCTTAGAAGAATTCAATTTTGAACGGCATGACTCTTTCTATTTTTGCGCCGGCATTTGAGTTGTCTCCCCTCCTCTTTCAATCGACACACTCCACACAGATAGCTCCCGTGGCCCCGGCTTCTGCCTCTATCAGGCGGCGACAGCCCCTACCTTCCCCAAGAACCCTTTTTTAAGGATTCGGCAGGCCCGTAAAAAAAAATTGGGATACTTCCCCCGAAAAACCAAGGGAGGCGGCGGCCCCCACCTCCACAGCCGCAGCATGGGGGAGCGGCTCCTTAATCCGCACTACAACCAATCAAAATTTTCTCCAGATTGATATATGATGCTAAACCGAGACCGAGATAGAGAGAGAGGGCTGCCCGTTGGCTTTTCGAGACAAATCATAGGAATGGTGCTAATTCCCATGTTCTTTTTAGTCTCGTTTGGTTTCGAGGGCCTCCCCCTCCCCGTCCCTTACTCGTTTTTTGAAAGCCGTCATCCTGGATTTTTGTTTCCGTATGCCGGGGAAAGTGCCTCACCCTTCTACAATTTTTTATTTTTTATTTCCTCGGGTCTCTATAAAACAGAATGAAAAGCCCGGGTAGAAGCACAAACAAAGGGAGAGAGGAAAAGTAGAAAGGGGGGAAGAAGTCTAGCGCTAGTTCTTACGGAAACTTCTTTTTCTAACTTTCATTTTTGAGTGGTTTCTTTGTTCTCTTATTTTGATTGAAAGAAAGACAAAACTTCCCTCTCTTTCTCTTCTTTCTTTTTTTTCCCTTCGACGAATTGCGTTTTGTTTTGCCAGAGATATTTTTTTAGAAAGATTCCCCATTGGATAAATAATTAAAAAATAGAAAGAATCTAAATAAAGGCGCATA